TATAATAATATAATAAAAATAATTAATAATATAATTAATAATAGAATAATATAAAAATTATAGAATAATCATAATAGAATTAATTAAAATATTTAAATTAAATAATATTTCGTTTTCTAATTTTAATTCGTTTTTTTCTCGATTGTATTCTTTTTTCAACACTAATATTGACAACAGTGTATCAAACAAATATAATCCGATCGTAAATAAATAAATCGATCCATTTATTCATGTTACATGGGCTTTTTTTACTTCATCAAATGTCGGGTTCGTTGAATTTTCTGTGATACAAACAAGAAGTTATTTTTTGATTCAATAGAAATAATAAATAAAATAATGTATGTATAATGTATAACATAGTAGACAAAGACTATAACATAGTAGACAAAGAGGTGGTCTATCATTGTTAATTTTTCTTTTTTATTTGATCCAATTTTTTCTATTTTCATTTGATCTGTTCATTTGTATGTTTAGAATCGATTCGTCTTTGACATTTTTCATTTTTTTTTTTCTATTTTTCCGTTTTAATGTACTATTTTATTAGACAATTCAATCTTTTTATTTTTATTGTTTTTATTGTTTGTTTTTATTGCGATTGGATATACACATCCTATTTTTTTTTTATTAGGGTTGCTAACTCAATGGTAGAGTACTCGGCTTTTAAGCGCGACTCCGTTTTTTACACATTTCTATGAAGCAATTGGTTCGTCCATACCATCGGTAGAGTTTGTAAGACCACGACTGATCCAGAAAGGAAGGAATGGAAAAAGCAGCATGTCGTATCAATGGCGAATTCTAAAAATATTCCATTCTTATTGAATCCGGCCCAAATTTTTGTTTGAATTCTTGGCTTGGAACAAAAAAATTAAGTTTGGTTGAATTAATAAAGGGATAGAGCTTGACGGCTCCAATTTTAGGGAAACAAAAAGCAACGAGCTTTCATTTTAAATTTGAATGATTACCCCATCTAATTGTATGTTAAAAAGAGATTAGTGCTTGATGTGGGAAAAGCTTTTCCTACGAATGGATTATTTATTTTTGTTATGAGTCCTAACTATTAGCTATTCTCCATTATGTTATGGGGTAGCGATAAATGTGTAGAAGAAAGAGTATATTGATAAAGATATTTTTTTTTCCAAAATCAAAAGAGCGATTGATCTGAGAAAAAAAAAAATAAAGGATTTCTAACTAGCTTCTTATCCTAGAACAATTAGATGGAAAAAGCGAGGAGAGAGAGTCCGTTGATGGGTTTTACTTGTTTTCTAGGTATCTATTTTCGTTTTTTTTATTCTAATAATTCAAATATATAAATAATTCAAATATATAATAGAATACCCTGTTTTGACCGTATCGCACTATGTATCATTTGATAATCCAATGAATCCCGGATCCTTTGACTAAATTAAATCGAATTTTTAAAATGGAGGAATATCAAGTATATTTACAACTAAATAGATCTCGTCAACAGGACTTCCTATACCCACTTATTTTTCGGGAGTATATTTATGGACTCGCTTATAGTCATGATTTAAATAGATCTATTTTTGTAGAAAATGTAGGTTATGACAATAAATCTAGTTTACTAATTGTAAAACGTTTAATTACTCGAATGTATCAACAGACTCATTTGATTATTTCTACGAATGATTCTAACAAAAATCCATTTTTGGGGTATAATAATCATTTTTATTCTCAAATAATATCAGAGGGTTTTGCCGTCGTCGTGGAAATTCCATTTTCCCTACAATTAAGCTCTTCTTTAGAGGAGGCAGAAATCGTAAAATCTTATAATAATTTGAGATCAATTCATTCCATTTTTCCTTTTTTCGAAGATAAATTTACATATTTAAATTATGTGTCAGATATACGAATACCCTATCCTATCCATCTGGAAATCTTGGTTCAAACCCTTCGATACTGGGTGAAAGATGCCCCTTTCTTTCATTTATTAAGGTTGTTTATTTATTACTATTGTAATTGGAATAGTCTTATTACTCCAAAAAAATCGATTTCTACTTTTTCAAAAAGGAATACAAGATTTTTCTTGTTCCTATATAATTTTTATGTATATGAATACGAATCTATCTTCCTTTTTCTACATAACAAATCCTCTAATTTACGATTCAAATCTTTTAGCGTTCTTTTTGAGCGAATCTTTTTCTATGCAAAAATAGAACATCTTGTGGAAGTCTTTGCTAAGGATTTTTCGTCGACCTTATCATTCTTCAAGTTCAAGGATCCCTTCATTCATTATGTTCGATATCAAGGAAAATCTATTCTGGCTTCAAAGAATGCACCTCTTTTGATGAATAAATGGAAATACTATTTTTTCCATTTATGGCAATGTCATTTTTTTGTTTGGTTTCAACCAGGAACGATCCATATAAACCAATTATCCGAACATTCATTTTACTATTTGGGCTATTTTTCAAATGTGCGGCTAAATCTTTCAGTAGTACGGAGTCAAATGCTACAAAATTCATTTCTAATCGAAATTGTT